AATTAATTTGTAGAATATATACTCATACAAATTACTCATGTGCCAGGAACCAGATTTGAACTGGTGACACGAGGATTTTCAGTCCTCTGCTCTACCAGCTGAGCTATCCCGACCATTCACGACGCATCATCCTCATTTTATTTTAATATAGGACTTGGGTCTATGTCAATTAAAAAAACTAAAAGATATTACAAAGTATTATCCAGGCCCTTGTAGAATTTCTTGTATCTTCAAAAAGAAAACTTTGTAAGTTTCAATACAGTACAAATAATGATATGGATTGTTAATTATTCAAATTTAACACATTATTCAAAGATGCTGATTTACATTTGTACACGTATCATTATCATATATATCACACACAAGGCTTGTGATAAGAAAACATTTTTCTGCTCAGATAGGTTTGTGAAAGAGTAGAGTGAGAATGACTGAGAAACATAACCAATTTCGAGTCGATAATAAAATGAGAAGATAAATAATTAGGGAGGCAACGAGGCAACCAGGTCTTTTTGGGGATAGAGGGACTTGAACCCTCACGATTTCTAAAGTCGACGGATTTTCCTCTTACTATAAATTTCATTGTTGTCGATATTGACACGTAGAATGGGACTCTATCTTTATTCTTATCCGATTAATCAATTCTTAAAAAGATCGATCAGACTATGATGGAGTGAATAATTTGATCAATGACTATTTTTCATCTAAATAGATATATAAAAATTATAGAACCGGTTGGAGTCGTCATTAATCATTTTTAATCATTTGGCGATAGTATTTCAGTAAGTATACATATGTATATATGTTTCATCCTTTCGGAAGTTTCGATGGAAGGATTCCTTTACGAACACAACGCCGCCAACTCCATTTGTTAGAACAGCTTCCATTGAGTCTCTGCACCTATCCTTTATTTATTCTCGCTTTCTGAAACCCTTGTTTGTTTTCATAAAACGGGATTTGGCTCAGGATTGCCCATTTTTAATTCCAGGGTTTCTCTGAATTTGAAAGTTATCACTTGGTAGGTTTCCATACCAAGGCTCAATCCAATTAAGTCCGTAGCGTCTACCAATTTCGCCATATCCCCCCTTTTTTTTGTGATGTGATTAGGATCACATCATGATGCCGTTTACCCCTTTTCGTTCATTTCCATTTTTATTATGCTGGAACCGTGGAATTCATTAGATATCGATTCCTGTATTGAAAAGTGTTTGCTCCTATTTGATTTCGTATCTATCTTCTTTCATCTCTATTGGAAACCATACTTGGTCCAATCAGAAATTCAATATAGATATATACCACATAACATATATCTATTATAATATATATATTAGACTTATACATGTCCCTATTTCTATCATTTTTAGTGTGCAATTTTTAATACTTGAACGGTCGATTCTTTTTTTTTTTTCGTCTTAGGTTTCGCCTTTCCGAATGAAACCATAGGAATGTTTCATTATGATCTGGATTGCACTTTTCTCTTTTTATCCTTTTCTTAGGGAAGACCATAATAAATAATAAAAAAAACGACAAAGGGCAATTTAGTAATTTCAAATTTCATTAATAGCCATAACTAATCGAATGGATATAATTAATCAATTAATTATTCCGTTAATTTCGAATTAGTTATCAATGAGTTATCAATGAATATTAATGAAATAGGAAATTCTTTTTTATTATATAAATTCTATATTTTCGATTTCAAATATATATAATAATTAATTATATTAATTAATTATATTAATTTAATATATTCTACGATTCTAATTATAGAATAAGATTCTAACTTAATTACTAGAACTTAATTACTAGATTATATTACTAACTTTAGTTACCAAATTAGATTTCAAATTCGAAATATAACTAAATATATAGAAATATAAAACTATGTACTAAAATATTTTATTTCGAATTTATATTTTATATAGTTATAATATAGTTATAGTTTTCTTTTATTTTTATATAGTAATTATATAGTAAAATATCAAAAAACAATATTAAAAAAAATAGTAAATTAAATATGGATTAAATATGGATATAATAAAAAAATCTTAGTATCTAATTAAACAAATTAAGATATTTATTATTGATAAACATATATTTGAGAAATAGATCTAAATTAATAGATCAAAATGAAATGTTTTTGGAAATTAGATTTTCCATTCTTATTCGTTTCTATAGTTGAATTTTTTTACATTTATATCATATTTCTTATGAAATAGCTAAGAATAAAAAGTTAAGATCTTAGTAGCAGTAGTTTACTAAATTAGTATACGTGTACAATTTATATTATGCGAGCCCGCTTAGCTCAGAGGTTAGAGCATCGCATTTGTAATGCGATGGTCATCGGTTCGATTCCGATAGCCGGCTTTTCTCCATTTGTTTTATTTTTTAGATAATTGATAATATGAAATCAAAGTGAAAAGCTTCTTTGCCCTTTCCTAAAGGTCACCGAGCCCTTTCTATTTTTTCATAGAAACTTCCAATTATGAATAAAAATTGGATTGGAGGGGTTTGGTCTCTGTAGAACAAATCAATCAAGAAAAGAGCCCTTCATTTTTTTTCTATTATTTCAAATTCTTTTTATTTTTTATTTATATAATTTATATTTTTTTTTATATAATACAATTATATATATAATATTTATATACAATAAGGTCCGGATATTGATACAATTCCTCTAATTATTCTTTGTAATACTTCAGTAAATTTCGCTTCATTTATCATATTTTAGTTTAGTTTTAATTTTGGTTTATGAAATTTCATAAAAAAAAGGAGTCTTTATGTCGCGTTACAGAGGACCTCGTTTCAAAAAAATCCGCCGTCTGGGGGCTTTACCGGGGCTAACTAGTAAAAAGCCTAGAGCCGGAAACGATCTTCGAACCCAATCGCGCCCCGGCAAAAAATCGCAATATCGTATTCGTTTAGAAGAAAAACAAAAATTGCGCTTTCATTATGGTCTTACGGAACAACAATTACTTAAATACGTTCGTATCGCCGGAAAAGCCAAAGGGTCAACCGGTCAGGTTTTACTACAATTACTTGAAATGCGTTTGGATAACATCCTTTTTCGATTGGGTATGGCTTCGACTATTCCTCAAGCCCGCCAATTAGTTAACCATAGGCATATTTTAGTTAATGGTCGTATAGTAGATATACCAAGTTATCGATGCAAACCCAGAGATATTATTACGGTGAGAGATGAGCAAAAATCTAAGGCTCTGATTCAAAATCATCTTGATTCATCCCCCCCGGAGGAATTACCAAAACATTTGACTCTTCACCCATTACAATATAAAGGATTAGTCAATCAAATAATAGATAGTAAATGGGTCGGTTTGAAAATAAATGAATTGCTAGTTGTAGAATATTACTCTCGTCAGACTTAACCCTAACTAAAATAACATAGGGTTCGGCCAATTTTGCCCCCTTTTTTCGCTTAAGTAAAGGGACTGAGTTAAGTTAAGGGGTTTGGTCTGGGGATTTTTCTCTCATTCATGTATCTCTAGATCAGTAGGGGATTTTAATTCCTTGTCCATTTTGTCCAGTATTTTCGTACCACAGAAATTAGGATTAGGAATAAAGAATCCATATCAAAGAAAAGATACGGGCTAGCGAGTATCCATTCTTATTTGATGCATTGTGGCCAGTAACATTGATGAATTAGGTGAAGGATACGGAAAGAGAGGGATTCGAACCCTCGGTAAACAAAAGTCTACATAGCAGTTCCAATGCTACGCCTTCAACCACTCGGCCATCTCTCCTACATAATGATTATGGCCCAAAAACCGAGTAAATAGTGAGTCATTTATATTCATTTTTTATAGGTATGTACATTCCATTTTCACTATAAAAATGTAACTCTAAAAGTATAAAACTTTTCATCAAAGATAAATCCTTCCTCCGAGGCTCGGGATAAAGATAATTTTTTTATGAAAAAAATTGTAAAATTTAAATAAAGATATATATCTATTCATGTTTGCGAAGATATCAGCCCTTTCTAATATTTATACCGGATTAAATCACTCAATTGGAACGAATCCACCGATCGATCTATTTTTTTAGACTATGTTTAATGGCTACCTTTATACCACGATTCTATTTAGTTTAAACTATTATTTTAGTTTAAACTATTATTCCATTTTCATAAAAATTCTAAAATCCCTTTCCTGTTTTCGATTTTTCAACAAGAATTCCTTACTTCAACCTCTTAACCCATAGATTTATTCCAAATTCATGAACCGCCCTTTGGATTTTTATATTTGATTGTATGCGTATACCCACTATACCCACTATACACACAACACAAAACAGACGGTATTCCATTTTAATCATAGAATTATTATTCGACTCTTTTTCCTCTTTGGAATCAAAACTTCTCAAATTATCCTAATCTCTAGGAGAAATTCTTTGATTCTTCAACTTCAATGAAATCGGAATAGTTCCCTTCATTTTTCTATTACTACATTTGGATGAAATCTAATCGGATTCAAATATTAAAAATTTTTTATTGATTCCTGTCAAAAATAAACAATTTGAGTAACAAGGGCGTCTTTTTGTTTTAATGAATCCATTTTTACGTTATTTCGTACTGTACAATTCCTTTGTTTGTGGGATCATTTTCTCACGAAAGGAAATTCAAAAAAATTATAGAATGGATTAATACACCTATGTCTAGATCTGGGATAAATGGAAATTTTATTGATAAAACCTTTTCAATTGTAGCCAATATCTTATTACGAATAATTCCGACAACTTCAGGAGAAAAAGAGGCATTCACCTATTACAGAGATGGTGCGATTTGATTATTTTTATTTTTTTTTTACCGCTCTCAGTCTTAAGAGAAAGACAACATTATTATTAATTATTCGGAATAGGAAGAAAAAATTATTGAAAAAAATCTACGCTTGTTGAAGGTGAAGTTTGTAAATAAAGCAACCCCTTCTATCGTGTATCCCCGATTAATGCAGCCTCAGATGCTTCAATTGTCGATTCTAGAGTATTGAGCGAAAGGTTACACCTATAGGTTAAGTTAACCCTACTCCACTAGTACCAATAGGAGGCATAGGGGAAGAAGCACTACCCCTAGGAATCAACACACGAAAACTTTGTTAGAAATGATTCCCTTTACTTATCAGGATCGGGACTAACAAGAATGGTTGGGACAACAAACATCCATCTCGTTCGTATTTTGGATACCCGTATAACCATCGAAGACTGTTGAAGTGACTAATTCCTGCAAATTTAAGGGCGTTGAAGACAAAGAAATTGTTGGGGTCGCCTTTTTTATCTAATATAATACCAACATGCTTGATGTTAAGGAAAGATCTTTTACAAGAAGGTTGGCTAGAGATTTCTTGTAAAAACACCAGCCCCGCTCAGTTTATAATGAAAATCTTTCAATCTTTTTTGATTCCATGTCTTTTTTTCATTATGCACAGAAAGGAGGAGCCGTATGAGGTGAAAATCTCACGTACGGTTCTGGAACGGAGATTCTTTGAATCGAATGACGACCGTAACGGATGTCGGCTCAATCCGAAGGAAATTATGCGGAAGCTTTACAGAATTATTATGAAGCTATGCGACTGGAAATTGATCCTTATGATCGAAGTTATATACTCTATAACATAGGCCTTATCCATACAAGGAACGGAGAACATACAAAAGCTTTGGAATATTATTTTCGGGCACTAGAGCGAAACCCGTTCTTACCACAAGCTTTTAATAATATGGCCGTGATCTGTCATTACGTGCGACTATCTCCACTATAGAAATAAAAAAAAAGGGAAAGAAGAAATCCGTTAATAAATACTATAAAAAAGGTAGGCTTTCTACATATGTATCGTTCAAAACAACGATTTTTATCAGCTGTAGTAAAGAAATAAACTTCATATTAAAGTAGAAATATTAATATGAAGAAATAGGTATGCCTAAATACTTTATTCTATGGATAAAGGATCTAATTGATAGAGGAAGCGCCGTAAAGATAAATTCGCGAGGTTTTGGTCCGATACAATAAGAACTGCTTACTTATGTCATGATATGAGATAAAAGTTAGGAATCAACTTATGTAATAAAGTGGATCCCCTAAGGTATTGAGCAGCGGTGTAGCATCAGATCCCAAAGATAGTAAGTCTTTTCCTTCTTATGAAGGAAGGTCTTTTTCAAAGATTCTATATAAATTTATATATGAAACCGAGATAGTTACCTTTACAGAAAATTCTAATGATAGTGAAAATGCTTATGCTTTATTGTTCTGAAGGTGGGAGAAAAGATAAAACTGATTATTAAGAAAATTTTTAGTTTGAAACTCATGTAATTAACCTCTTTCTTTTGGTTAACTCGAGAAAAAAAGGGATCGCGATATATCTATGAGAAATCTCATTCAATTAGATACGATAGATTACATCAAAAGAATTTGACCGCTGAGCCGTATGAGGTCGGAAACTCTCAAGTACGGTTCTAAGGGAAGGAATTTACCCCCCTATTCCGACCGGGGAGAACAGGCCGTTCAGCAAGGGGATTCGGAAATTGCGGAGGCTTGGTTCGATCAAGCCGCCGAGTATTGGAAACAAGCTATAGCGCTTACTCCTGGCAATTATATTGAAGCACAGAATTGGTTGAAGATTACAAGGCGGTTTGAATAAGAACACTGTTATGTTTATTTAGTTATTTAGTTTCCATTTCTAATTTTTTCTATTTCTATTTGTTATAATTAATTATTTGTTGTCCCTATCGGTCGTCAAATAACTAAAACGGATCGTTTTTCTGGGAAGAACCAATCAAAGAATTTCATTATATCCCTTCTAAAGATCGTTCTATTTCGTCTAATATTTCGTAGGAATAAACGATATACAGATCGATATACAGATCGATATACGGATAAATCGATATACAGATAAAGTAGAGAATCTTTTTAGTTTCTGCTTTTAAAACTAATAAAAAAACCTTCGAATAACTAAATATAAATACTGAGATGTCTCTTAGTTTAGTAATTACTTCTCGCCAAATTTTGAATAGAGTACGGAATAGAGTCACATTAATATGTTATATGCATGCAAGACATAAAGTATAAAGTAGTTCCGTTTAGTAACTTATAATTGAGATATGAATACACTAGATTGCACAAAAAAATGGTTTTTGAGTCAATTCAAAGCCAAGAAAAAGGGTTTATAAGATTAAAAAGGTCCGTTAAGCGCCTCACAGATATGTCATAATAGATCCGAACACTTGCCCCGGATCGACTTCCAGATCATAATTGCTCTAGTGAATAACTAAAGAAAATAGATAGATGGGAGATGTGAAGAGAAAAAAACTAAGTCTAAACATCTCTCATAGGTTCACTAATTACTTAACTATTTATTGGCGGGTCTCTTTGTATGTGTTGTCCGGAAAGAGGAGGACTCAATGATTATTCGTTCGCCGGAACCAGAAGTTAAAATTTTGGTAGATAGGGATCCCGTAAAAACTTCTTTCGAGGAATGGGCCAGACCTGGTCATTTCTCA